GGTTCAAATTTATCCTGAATTTTTGTTTTGTGACTGAAAATCCACAATAGGTTTTTCAATAGAAAGAATATAAAGGGGGGAAGGGGTGTTTTTAAATAGTGTGTTTGTTTTAAGATACTGTACAATCAATCGAAGAAATGTATCCAATCCAAAGAGAAAAGTAAGGATCTTTTTTAGGAAAGGGATTAAATAAAACAGTATTCAAGATACAAGTACAAAAATGAATAACCCCCCCCCCAAAAAAAAATGGAATATTTTCATATATTTTTTGTATCGTTTTGGCGACATGGCCGAGCGGTAAGGCGGGGGACTGCAAATCCTTTTTCCCCAGTTCAAATCTGGGTGTCGCCTGATCAACAATAAAATCGGAATACCTTATTATGTTTTGCTGAGATAACTTGACAAATTTTTTTCCAGCAGAAGTAAGCGGGGGAGAGGACTCTTGATACTTGCTTGATTCTATAAGCATCTGGCGGTTCTGTTCTCTAAAATGAAAATGCTGTAAATCCTTGCGTCTAGGCTTCAGTTCAAGGAAAGATTATATTAGTGAATATTGAATGAAAAAGAATCGTTAAATCTTAATATGACAGCTCTTCTATTATTAATGTAGTGTTTATTAATTAGTTCTTGAATTAATTTGGATAGACGAACGAGGAATTTATTTGATTATTAATTTATTAGTTGCGTACGTAAAGGCCGAAAGATACTTTGTTCGTATATAGACTCATGAAATTCTCTCTGTGCTCCTGCATTCAATTTAATATTGATTGGCTTTAATGTAATAGACTATCTTCCGATTGTTTCACAGAGACAAACAGGAGACCTAACGTAAGGATTAGATAAAATGAGAAATAGGGTATGTGATAGATAGTGCTCTATCTTGACTCTATATTTTTATACTTTTTACTTAATGAAATGAAAGTCAACAAAAGAAAGACTAGGTCTTATTATTTCTACATGTTAGTAACATTCCCTTGAAACTTCCAGGGGTGTATCTACGTATTTTGCTTGCGCTTAGTGTTTTCCGATTCTACTATAAATCATATAGGAACCTGTTAGAATTTATAATTGTGAGTTTATTGGATTGTTTCATCAACGGTATTGGGTCAGAATTCCCTTTTGACTCTGCGCCAGGGATTCCACTATTATTAATGAACATAATAATGATTAGTGAACATTAATGGAATAATTCCTTCATATTTATAGAGATAGGGGATATAATTCACATGGATATAGTAAGTCTCGCTTGGGCTGCTTTAATGGTAGTCTTTACATTTTCTCTTTCACTCGTAGTATGGGGTAGAAGTGGACTCTAGAAGTACTACTAATTGAGTTTGATTCCTCAAACTCAACCCATATCAATTGTTTTATAGATCGTTCTGCAAAGTCCTTTTTTTTACTGTTAAAATAGAAAAGAAAATAATTATGTTATTAAGTGGATACAGACTTCCTATGGGAAACAACATAGACATAGTGGTTGTCCAACAATATACTACACATAATAAAATATTGCCTTGGGCAAGTCACATATTGCGCGTTCCCGCTTTTTTTTATTCTTTTAGAAATCTTATCTATGTTATGCTTGCTTTATTGAACTCATTTCATATCATGGTTCAAACGTTAAAAATCAGTGGGCTTTACTAATCCTTTTCGAAATCCAAAGAGGTTCCCATGGAAATGAACCACTGGATCATCTGTCAACTGATCAATCAATTACTTCTTCAGAATACTAAAAAAAGATTATTTTATTTTCTTTTTATTAATTTTTAATTATTAATTTTATTAATATTAATATAGGCCTATACTCTTTTTTCCTTCGTCAATTTGATTCTTTCAATGGATATCGGGATTCATATTGAATAGAATCAGAAATTCTAGGAATTAGAATTGTAAGAGTAAGAATTGCCCTTCGATTTTTTCAGATTGATGATTGGAATCAACACAAATTAAATAGATGAAGCAAAGAAATAGAATTGGTACATTATGTAAATACATTACATATATGTAATTGATATCTATGAAGATACATATTGCAGATTGATCTATATTAAACCTCTATCTTTATACAGTACGACTTTATATACTACAATAACAATAATAAGTATGGTAGAAAGATTCATATATTTCTTTCTACCATACTATCGAATCTCATAAAATACTGATGATTCTCGTCCGCTTATTTCATTTAAGACACGAAATCTTAATACTTTTCATTTTCTTTTTTCTTTTCAATCATTGATAAAAACTAAACAGTCAAGTTTAATTCAAATTAATCATTTTGGCTGACTGTTTTTACATATATTATAAGTAAAAAAGCAGTAGGAACTAGAATGAACAGTGCAGTAGCAATAAATGCGAGAATATTTACTTCCATAATCTCATCGTTTCATTTTTAATTAATTCGCAATAACTCGGGATTTAATCCCATAGAGCTGATAAACCTTTCGCCTGTAAATTCAATATTCAATGGGATGAATTACATCTCGACGATATCGAATCGGAGCAATATCATGAATAACAATATCTGAGCTATCAAATTGATTCATCGTCAAGAATTAAATAGTATAACATAGGAAGATCTTTTATCCATACCGAATTCAAATTTTGATTCCTGATCCGATAAATAATTCCTTTACTTTCTTTATCATTCTTTTCCTTTCCATTCTTTCTTTTCTATAACCTACGTCCCTCCTTGTGGAATCATCTGATGAAATATCATATGACCGCCTTTACACTTACTTACATTGGTTATAAAAAACCCCAATAAAATAACCAATAGAAGCGAAATGTAAAAAGGAAGAAGTTTAGTTCTAAACCCCCTTTTTATGATCTAATCTTCTTGGAAAACAAAGAAGTAGTATAAATAAGGAGAGTCCGGGTATAAAAAAATCGAGTATTCCATCAAATTCATTAAAAAGTTTGTTCTTTCTTCGGCAAGACCCTTAAACTTAAAAAAGATTATTCATTCCCTCACAAAGAGAGATAGGATCTTCTTTGAGCTTTATTTTATTAATATCCCATTTCCTTGGATTCATTTTGGGATGCATATATCAAAAATTCAGTGTGAAATTTGAATGAGATAAATTGGTTCAAATTCACATTAATAATTTCAATTATTAATTGAGGTTACACAAAATCGGAGCCCTAAAGGGATATACTTTTAATCTTAAAAGTATTATATCAAAGTTACTATGTTAAGTTAATCTTTTTTGTATCGTACAAATTCCATTTCTGTATAGCCCCCTGTAAACATATAGTACTCTATTACACAGATCGGGAATAATCGAAAAAGCCAGACTCCGTACGGTATTTCTTGGAATCCTGAATATAATTTTACCAATCATTGTACTAATCTACATATGTCTTTCTCCTATCAATCGGTACTAGTTGAATAAATGGTAATTCCCATATTTATTTGATGAGAAATGTGAAACTAATAAATAAAATAGGAGGGTATCCTCTTGTGAATGAAATTCTGCTATTTCTTTTGTTCTCCTTTTCACAGCAAACGCAGAGATGAATTGATGTATTTTTTTTATTGGATTTGGATCTGTCGGGACTGACGGGGCTCGAACCCGCAGCTTCCGCCTTGACAGGGCGGTGCTCTGACCAATTGAACTACAATCCCAAGGAAATCAAGTGTACATCATACATATTCTTATGATTTAATTCAAACCCTTTCTATTTTATTTCTATTTTATTTAGATTTTAGATTAGAATAGTCGTATTGTAACAGAAACGCGAGTAATATATTTGATATACACACGGATATGCACTTTAGTGAGAGCGCCTCACGGATTGTTAATAATCCTTTTGTTTTTTATAAATTGATTAATAATCAAATAAAGCTTTCAATGAAAAAAAAAGAGTTTTTTTATTTATTCTTTATTTTATTCTTTTCCTTATACTTCCAGATCCTTATATGAATCTAGTATGAATCTAGATCATTAGCAAGCAAGATCAGAATTTGTGAGAAAAAATAAAGAGAGCAAATGAACGGCGGTAAAATATATCAGAAAATTTTAGTTTTTTTATTCTTCCGTATTCCGATCAGGCATTTCTGGGGAACAACAAATGGGGTTCTATCATTTCATGGTGGATCGGCCAATTATTGGGCCGAGCTGGATTTGAACCAGCGTAGACATATTGCCAACGAATTTACAGTCCGTCCCCATTAACCGCTCGGGCATCGACCCAGGAAGAATCAATTCCCGGCTTATTGATAATCCATGATCAACTTCCTTTCGTAGTACACCTACCCCCAGGGGAATTCGAATCCCCGCTGCCTCCTTGAAAGAGAGATGTCCTGAACCACTAGACGATGGGGGCAAGTATGCCCGACCGCCATCATACTATGCTCATTGTATGAACAGTTTTTTTAAATTGTCAATATAATGTGGTATGATTAAATCTGAAAGATCTTTCCCTCTTTTCTGATTCCATAGAATCTTTTGATTCGTATTTATATTCATGAATCATTCATTCTAATCATATAATTTTTTTTTGAATATTATTTTCATTAAATTTTCATTAAATATATTTATTTCATTTTCAATTTTATTATAATTCTAATTAATTAGAAATAGAATTATATCAAAGAATAAAATAAATAAAGAAAATGAATATAAGAATAAATAGATATTAATTATAAATCGATATTATTAAAATTATTAATATTAAAAAAAAGAAATAAAATAATAAACTAAATCGGTAGAATAGAAATAATACGAGGTATAGGACCTTTTGGGGAGTGATTGGTCCGCCAGATCAGAAAGGGGAATGAAACTTCATTTCTTCCGCTTTCATTCATTTTGTTAAGATTAGATAGATATATTTCTATCTTACACTAAGCCAGGAAATGAAAAAAATCTGAAATTAAAAAAAATCTGAAAATATGGGAAGAAGGATAGGGATCAACAAGTTATTGAAAATTGTTTTTCTCTAAGAATTAAGTTCGGGGAACAAGTAAAATAAATCTTTTTATCAATGATTCTACGAAA